AAATGAACAACTCACACACACTCCCTTTCCAAAAAAGATCAATACACCGAAAACTACACTTAGATTTATTGGATTTGTTGCTAAAATATCGGTATTAAACCCGAAACTCCCGGCGGATGGCCAGTGACCCAAGTAAACGAAAGAATCGGTTAAATTTTTCATATAATCTCCTCTTCTAGCTAAACTATAAAAACAAGAACTCTGTCCTTTTTTTTATTCTTTTTATTTTCAATAAAAAGAAATTTTAATTTAATAATTTAATTTACCTATTTGGATATTTGTAAACAGAATCAAAAACCTATTCTATTTACAAATGTATTTTCCAAAATTTTTAATTTTCAATAATAATAATGAGACTTAATTACAATTAAGCTAGAATTTGAGACCAAGTTTTATGTCAAGTTCAAAAAACCTAAACCTCCTTTTTTCGCAACACTCCTTAAAAAAAAAGTTTCTATTAAACTAAAAGAATAAGGGGAAGGAAGAAAGCGAATCGATGTGCTAATTCCCCATCCTCAAATTAGTCCTTCCCAAGGATTGTTGTCTCAATGAATAATTGTAGGAGTTAAATCTTGATAGAATTTTAAAAACTACGAAAAAAATCCAGAATTTTGTGATTTATAGGATTAAACAAAAGGATTCGCAAATAAAAGCGCTAATGCTACAACCAGGCCATAAATTGTTAAAGCTTCCATAAAAGCCAAACTAAGCAATAAAGTACCTCGTATTTTTCCTTCTGCCTCAGGTTGTCTCGCGATACCTTCGACAGCTTGACCCGCAGCTGTACCTTGACCAACTCCAGGTCCAATAGAAGCAAGCCCAACAGCCAACCCAGCAGCAATAACCGAAGCAGCAGAAACCAGTGGATTCATGATAAGTTCCTCATACCAAAATAAAGAAATAGTTAATGATACAATCATCCAATGACTTAGGACGTAATTCTAATTAAGTAATCGCTAAGATTCATCCAGCCAAAATAACCAAAAACTTGAATTCAAATAATATAATAAAATTTTTGAATCGTAAGAATTACTTTGCTAGTAGTTCCTATCCCCGGGATTTTAAAAAATGCATAATATATATATACGACTTTTTTATGCCATTTCTTTTTTGTGAACCATTCTTTGAATTCTTCGTTCTTTTTTTTATCATTTTTTCAGCCAATTCACAGATAAAAAGGAATAACTTCTAATCGAATCCCTATCTAAATCGAAATTCACAAAAGTAGTAGGGCAGATTCAGATTATATAGATCTTTAACTCATATATACCTAGTCAATATCAAATATCACATATACAAGTGTTTCTTACATAACGTAAACCAATTATAGAATAGTTGGGCTAACCTAAAAAAGCATATTTGAAAAAAAAAAATCGTTAATGATGACCTTCCATAGATTCACCTATATAAGCCGCAGCTAAAGTGGCAAAAATGAGAGCTTGAATCCCGCTTGTAAATAATCCAAGGAACATGACAGGTATAGGAACCACTAAAGGTACTAAAGAAACAAGAACAACAACGACTAATTCATCGGCTAATATATTTCCGAAAAGTCGAAAACTAAGTGATAGGGGTTTTGTAAAATCTTCTAAGATGTTAATGGGTAAAAGAATTGGAGTTGGTTGAATGTATTTACTGAAATACCCTAATCCTTTTTTGCTAAGACCCGCATAAAAGTAGGCTACTGATGTGAGTAAAGCTAAAGCAACCGTCGTATTTATATCATTCGTTGGTGCTGCTAACTCCCCTTGAGGTAACTGGATAATTTTCCACGGTAAAAGGGCTCCTGACCAGTTAGAAACAAAAATAAATAAAAAAAGGGTTCCAATAAAGGGAACCCATGGACCATATTCTTCTCCAATCTGGGTTTTACTCACGTCTCGAATGAATTCAAGGACAAATTCAAAGAAATTTTGGCCGTCAGTTGGAATGGTTTGTGGATTGCGAATCGCTAGAACTGCGGAACCTAATAAGATAGCAATTACAACCCAAGAAGTAATAAGGACTTGGGCATGGACCTGGAAACCCCCTATTTGCCAATAGAAATGTTGGCCTACTTCTACACCAGATATCTCATATAACCCTTCTTTTATTAGTGTGTTGATGGAACATGATAAAACATTCATATTGCCCTCTGACAGAAATAAGAACTTTAAATTATTTTGATTCAAGATCCCCCCCTTTTTTTTTACTTATTTACTTTAATTTTATATTTTAGTTTTGGATACCAACTAAACTCATCACACAATATCCCCAGTTTTTTTATCTCTTTTTCTTTTGTACAATTCAGGAGTAGTAACCGATTTTTTAAATCGAAATACAGGGAGCCCCTCCCTCAAAAAAAAATTGATTTATTTATCTTATTATTAATCAAGAATTTTGTATATAGCTAGAACGACCCTCACAAATTGCGAATACTAATTTGTTAAGAATGAATCGAATTGAAGCTATAGCGTCATCATTTGCTGGAATAGAAATATCCGCGAGATCGGGATTACAA